TCGGAAATTTATGCCAATCGAATTATTCAGAAATTTTCTATATGGAAAATGAGGAAGAACGAAATCCTTTTTACTTTTTATTTATTTCCATCTTTCCTCTCCAAAGAGAAAAAAAAAAGAGTTCTGTTATTATTTTACATTACGTGGATACACTTTTTTATGGGAAACAAGATAGACATAGTGTGGTGGTTGTCCAAGGAGATACTACACATAATAAAATAGTGTCTTTAGCAAATCGCATATTGCGCATTTACCACTTGTTTTATTATTTGTTTTCTAATTTTAGAAATTGGATTTGTGCTGGGCTTTTTTTCATTTTATATCATGGTTCAAACGTTAAAAATAGGTGAGGTTTACTAATCCTTTTAGAAATACGAGGAGGTTGCCGCGGAACCCCATGGATCCTCTGTCAACTGTTCAATCAATCACTTATTCGTGTAATGCTAACAAGAAGATTACTTGATTTTCTTTTATTATATTATCCCCATACCCTTCTTTTTTCTTTCATTGATTTTATTCTTTCTTTCAATAAATATCGGAATTCATATTAAAATAAAAAAGAATAAGAAATCTACGAATTCGAATCGTAAGAGTAAGACTTTCGATCCTTTCAGATTGATTGGAATCAACACAAATCAAATAGAAATAGATGAAGCAAAGAAATAGAATTGGGACACGCTACTATGTACATTATATATGGAATTGATAGCTATTCTAGATATATAAAAATGTCGATTGATATATATTAAATTAACCTCTATCTTCATTTCATAGAGCCAACTTTATTTTATATCGTACAATAATAATACTATTCTAGTATGGTAGAAAAAATCTTTTTCTACCATACTAGATAGTAGCTCATAGAATACTCCCGATTCTAATTCGCTCATTTCATTTAAAAGGCGAAATGGGAATTCTTTTTATTTATTGTATTTCTTTTCTTCAATCATTGATAAGAACTAAAAAGTCACAAGTTTCATTCAAATTAATCACTTTGACTTACTGTTTTTACGTATATTATAAGTAAAAAAGCAGTAGGAACTAGAATGAACAATGCAGTAGCAATAAATGCGAGAATATTTACTTCCATAATTTCATCGTTTCATTTTTCTTTAATTCGCAATACCTCGGGATTTAATCCCATAGAGATGATAAATCTTTTGTCTGTAAATTCAACAGGATGAATTACATCTCGATGTAATCGAATCGGATCAATATCATGAATAACAATATCTGACAAATCGATTCATCGTCAAGAATTGAATAGTATAACATAGGACGATCTTTTATCCATTTTATCCATACCGAATTCAAAAGTAAATTCCTGATACAATCCAAAATTCCTTTATTTGACTTTTTTTTTTCATTCTTTTACACCCTTTCTTTTCTATAACCTACCGCCTTCTTTGGACAATCAGTTGGTGAAGTATCATCTAATCACCTTTACACTTACCATTGATTCTAAACAAACGCAAACAAACAATAGAAGAAATGAAAAAAATCAAAAGAAAGGGGGGTTCCTGTTGGAAATGAAATTTGACTGTTTCTATTCCCTTTCAAAAAAAAAATGGAAGACTGAATTGTTGTATTTTTTTATTGTATTTGGATCCATCGGGACTGACGGGGCTCGAACCCGCAGCTTCCGCCTTGACAGGGCGGTGCTCTGACCAATTGAACTACAATCCCAGGGAAATAACATACAAAAATATACAGTATACATATTATTATGATTTCATTCAAATACTTTCGGTATGGATATGCCTTTTAGCAAGAGCGGCATGGATTACTAATAGTCTTTTCATTATTTCCAAATCAATTGGAGATAATCAATCTTTCAACGAAAAAGTTATTTTTTTTTTCTTTACTCTTTTCTTTAGACTTTACACTTCCCCATCTTGATATGAATCTAGATCATTAGCAAGATCAAAACTTGTTGAAAAAAAAAACAAATAGAGTAAAGAAATAGCGATAGCGGTACGGATAAGATATATCAATATCAGAATCCAAAAATTTGACTTTTGATTTTTTCTATTGGTATAGAGGATTTCTGGAGAAGAAGAAATGGTTTATCATTTCATGGCGGATCGGCGAATTATTGGGCCGAGCTGGATTTGAACCAGCGTAGACATATTGCCAACGAATTTACAGTCCGTCCCCATTAACCGCTCGGGCATCGACCCGGGAAGAATCAATCCAGGCTTAGTGATAATCCATGGTCAACTTCCTTTCGTAGTACCCTACCCCCAGGGGAAGTCGAATCCCCGCTGCCTCCTTGAAAGAGAGATGTCCTGAACCGCTAGACGATGGGGGCATACTTGCCCGACCGCCATCAATCATACTATGATCATAGTATGAATAGTTTTTTGAAATTGTCAATAGAATGGAATCATATGACTCAATACAAAGGATTTTTCTATCTTTCACGATTCTAATTCTATATAATTTTTATAGAATTTTATAGAATTTTTGGATTATTTATATTCATGAATCGTTCATGCTA